TTGATTAGGGTTTGATATAAGAATAAGGTGGTAGGTATGTGGGGGTGTTATGTGATGCAGACATACTTTCTGGAGGATGGAGATTGAGGTGTGTGATAGGTAATTGTGTGTAGTATTGATTTAATAGGTGTAGGTGATCTGAGGTGTAAGATACCATTTGGTTTGTTGATTTATAAAATTTAATTGCTAATGGTAAAATGTCTCTTTACGATGCTTACCTCAGAAAATGCGGGTTAGGTTAGATGAGGGTTGGAGGGTTAAATTTTTGGGTATAGTGCTGCAATTATCTGTTATGTCCTGAAACCATTGACTGAATAACACCTTAGTGGTCGGGATGGGGGCCAAGACATTCAATTTAGGTGCGATGATAGCATAGAGCATGGCAATGCACAGACAGGTCCCACAGGACGGGGGGCGGGACTCCTACCGGAGCCTACGGCAATGCTGAGGATTTCCCCCCCCCCCCTTTCCCCACCCAGGCACCCTATGCATCCAGTGACGCGGTTAAGAGGGTGATAGCGCCACACCATCGTGATGTCTTATTTAAGAGGAACGTGGACACGACCCTGGTGAGATGGCCCTGAGGTAGGAACCAAATGCCAGATATAGTTTCAGTATAACCAAGCCCTGTCTATATGGGCCCGGAGCGAGAAGAGCCGCAGATGTGGGCGGGTTGGTGGTTTCACGGAGGTTGGTAGATTAAGAGACCAAATATACGAGGGGATATCCATGGTTAGAAGGACTGAAGAAGTAGAATGTGCTATGTCCGACCAATCATTCGATGTACAAATGTACTATTAATGATTCTATGTGCTGGACGATATTCATGGTGACCATGTCTGGTATGTGAGGTGCGGACTTAATGCGTTATAGTCCAATGTGGAATTACAGTTCTTGCTTGTAAGCATGCTTGCTGGTATAATATGCACGTCTTGGTTCCATGTGCTATGTATAGTTAAGCATGTGTAGTGCTATGTATTATTCATGGGGATAAACAATAATGCACTAATTACATAGGAAAAGAATTGTGTATGCCTTTAGGATACTTTATAAGTAAGCCACCAAATAATATATATATGCTACTTTATTAGTGCTCAGGGAGTAGTTTAATATAGAATTTCAGCTTTGGGTGTTGACGGTAGAATTAGGTATTCTTTCCCTGATTGTCCTGGGGAGTTGGTAGGTCTCCTTTTTCGGTTTACAAGGCCGGGGTAATTAGATATACTACAAGGACAATTACCATTTAAGTAGTTTATTTTCAGTTAGGGCTGATAGAGGAATTAGGGTAATAATAAGGAAGTAAGTAATGGATGCGGTTTGGCCGATGACTTCAAAGGGATATTCTACTGGTTGACCTCCAATTCATGTAAGTGTTAGTAGGTCAGCTACGAGGGTTCAAAATAGGATTTGGGTGATTGGTCGGAATATTATACTTTGTTGTTTGGATGTGTGGGTAATAGGGATAATTGTTAGAATTAGGATAGATAGTAGGAGGGCCAGAACACCCCCTAGTTTATTTGGAACAGATCGTAAGATTGCGTATGCGAATAGAAAGTATCACTCTGGCTTAATATGAGGTGGAGTATTCAGGGGGTTAGCTAGTGTGAAGTTGTCTGGGTCGATTAAAAGGTCAGGAGTAAATAGGGTTAGGTTTATGAGGAGCAAGAGAAGAAGGGTTAGTCCAAAAATGTCTTTGGTTGTGTAGTAGGGATGGAATGTAATTTTATCGGGGTTGGATGTTATTCCTGATGGGTTATTTGAGCCTGTTTCATGCAGAAATAAGAGGTGAATGGTTGTTAGAGCTGTGATAATGAAAGGTAAAATAAAGTGAAAGGTAAAGAATCGTGTGAGGGTGGGTTTATCCACTGAAAAGCCACCTCAGATTCATTGTACAAGGTCATGTCCGGTATAGGGGATGGCTGATAAAAGGTTTGTAATAACTGTGGCCCCTCAGAATGATATTTGGCCCCACGGCAATACGTAGCCTATAAAGGCTGTGGCTATTGTTATTAATAGTAGGATTGTACCGATGTTTCAGGTCTTTAGAAGGAGAAAAGATCCGTAGTAGAGGCCTCGGCCGATGTGGAGGAATAAGCATGCAAAAAATACGGAGGCACCATTGGCGTGTAGGAGGCGGATTATTCAGCCATAGTTGATATCTCGGGTGATATGAGCTACTGAGGAGAAGGCGGTTGAGGTGTCTGGCGTGTAGTGTATTGCTAAGAATAGGCCTGTGGTGATTTGAATTATTAGGCAGGCGCCTAGAAGTGATCCGAAGTTTCATCAGGAGGAGATGTTGGATGGTGTAGGGAGGTCAATAAATGAGTTATTAATAATTTTTATTAGTGGATGTGTTTTGCGGGAAGAGGTCATTAGTATTCTTATAGTTGAAATACAACGATGGTTTTTCATATCATTAGTCATGGTTGTAATCCATGTGGGAATAATGACATATGCTTTATTTTTATTGAGTATTATATTGGTGATGGGATTTGTGGGATTTTCTTCTAAGCCCTCGCCTATTTATGGGGGGTTGGTATTGGTTTTTAGTGGTGCTGTAGGTTGTGTACTTATATTGTATTTTGGTGGATCTTATATAGGGCTTATGGTTTTTTTAATTTATTTGGGTGGTATGATGGTTGTTTTTGGTTATACTGCAGCAATAGCAGTTGATGAGTATCCTGAGACGTGGGTATCAAGTGTTGATATTTTAGGGATGTTTGTGTTGGGTTTAGTAATGGAGATATTGGTAGTATTATTGCTGGGGGGTGATCCTAATAAAACGGTAGAGGTTGTTGTTAATTATAATACTGTGGCGGGTTGAATGGTTTATGAGGGTGAGGGGCCGGGTTTAATTCGTGAAGATTCTATAGGTGCTGCTGCTCTATATGATTATGGTATTTGGGTTATTTTAGTTACTTGTTGAGCATTATTTATGGGTATGCACATTGCAATTGAATTAACTCGGGGAGGGGGTTAAATTGTAAGAAGAAGTGCTAGAATGGGTGGAATAAAGAAGGTTAAGAAATAGAGTTTGATTAGGCCTTTTTGAGTTGATGTGATTGTAGCCATTGAAGTTTGTATTTGTATTGTTGTTTTTGGTATAGATTTTTCTAGTCAGAATAGGTCTAGTAAGGTGAAGATGAAGTTTTGGCTTGTGGTTAGGTTTAAATGGGGGTTGAGGCGGTGAGTGGTGATTGAGTAGAAGCCTAGTATGTTAGAGAAGTAATAAGTTTTTACTGGGGTGCTTAGTTTTATGTTGTTAGTTAAAAGATTAAGTTCTACTGCTATAAGGAGTCCTAGGGTAGTTACACTTAGGGCAGTAAGTTTAAGATGTAGGGGTATGGTTATTTGGGGATATGTAGTAGGAGGAATGCAGTTGGAGATAAGAAATCCAGCGAGGACACTACCTACTGCTAAGCGATAAATTGGGTTTATTAGGGGGTTGTTGTTTTCGTTAATTAAAGTAGAAGTTATAAAGCGAGGGTGTCCTGTTAAGGTAAAGAATATAATGCGGATACTGTATATCGCTGTAAGGGAGGTGGCTACGAGAGTGGTTGTGAGGGCTCAGGCGTTGGTGTATGATGTGTTGATGGCTTCGATAATTAGATCTTTTGAGTAGAAGCCTGTAAGAAATGGTGTTCCTATAAGTGCAAGGTTACCAATAATAAGGGAGGAGGCAGTAAAAGGTATGGTTTTAAATAGACCTCCTATTTTTCGGATATCTTGTTCGTTATTGAGGTTGTGGATAATGGACCCTGCGGATAAAAATAGTATAGCTTTGAAAAAGGCGTGGGTACAGATATGGAGAAAGGCTAAGTGTGGTTGATTGATGCCAACCGTCACCGTCATAAGGCCTAGTTGGCTTGAGGTTGAGAAGGCCACAATTTTTTTTATGTCATTTTGTGTTAGGGCGCAGATTGCCGTGAATAGGGTGGTAATGGCTCCTAGTGATAGGGTAAGTGTTTGTATAAGCAAGTTGTTTTCAATTAGGGGGTGAAAGCGGATGATTAGGAAAACACCTGCGACGACTATTGTGCTGGAGTGAAGTAGTGCTGAAACCGGGGTGGGTCCTTCTATAGCGGAAGGAAGTCATGGGTGGAGGCCAAATTGGGCTGATTTTCCTGTTGCTGCTAGGAGAAGGCTTATTAAGGGGAAAAGGTTTGTAGTAGAATTAAGGATAAATATTTGTTGGAAATCTCATGAATTGGAGTATAGGAAAAATCATGCTATTGCAAGGATGAAGCCAATGTCTCCAATGCGATTATATAAGATTGCTTGTAGGGCTGCTGTGTTGGCTTCTGTTCGGCCGTATCACCAGCTAATTAGTAGAAAGGATATAATGCCTATTCCTTCTCACCCAATAAATAGTTGGAGTAAATTATTGGCAGTGATTAAGATTAATATTGTAATAAGGAATATAAGTAAGTACTTGAGAAATTGATTAATGTTTGGGTCTGAGCTTATATATCATATTGAGAACTCTACGATTGATCAGGTAACGTATAGTGCTACGGGTGTAAATATTATGGAAAAGAAGTCTAGTTTAAAGTTTAGTGATAGTTTGATAGTTTGGATTGTTACTCAATGCCAGTTTGAAATTATTGATTCTTGGTCTGTGAAAATAAACATTGTTATAGATAAAGTGCTAGTGATAAGGGCATAAATAATGGCTAGTTTTACGTGGTAAGGGTATAGGGGGTTTTTGTTGGATTTAACTAGGGTGATTAAAATAGGTATTAGTAGGGGAATTAGTGTTATTAGAGTAATAGAAAAGTGCATTTTGCTTTTATTTGGAGTTGCACCAACGTTTTTGGTTCCTAAGACCAATGGATAACTACTATCCTTTAAAAGCTGAGAAGGCCAGGATGTTAAGCCTGGAGGCAGAGAGTTAGCAGTTCTTGCATACTTTCTCGGTAGTTAAGAAGTTATAGTCTTCTATTATTAGATTCACAATCTAATGTTTTGGTTAAACTATAACTACATGGTGTTAGGCTTATTATTACCTTGGGGTTTAGGGTGAGAAGAAGAATTGGTGCTGTGTGTATTAGTATTAGTGTATTTTCTCGTGTAAACAGAGGTTTTATATTACCGGTGCTGTGTGTTAATGGTCCTCGTTGTGTTGAGGTAAATATATGTAGTGAATATAGTGCTGTGATAAGTATATTGAATCCTGTAAGTATAATGGTAAAGTTGGATCAGGAGAAGGTGGCTAAAATTGTAAATAGCTCTCCTAGTAGATTAATAGTTGGAGGTAAAGCAAGATTGGCGAGGTTTGCTAGAAGTCATCAGAGGGCTAGGAGTGGAAATAGTGCTTGGAGGCCTCGGGTGAATATTATGGTTCGGCTGTGAATGCGTTCGTAGTTTGAGTTTGCTAGACAGAATAGTAGGGATGAGGTAAATGCATGTGCAACTATTAATAGTATTGCGCCGGTAATGCTTCAGGGGGTTTGGATAAGAATAGCTAGGGTAACGAGTGCTATATGGCTGACGGAAGAGTAGGCAATTAATGATTTTAAGTCGGCTTGTCGTAAGCAGATAGAGCTTGTTATGATCATGCCTCATAGAGATAGGATGAGGAAGGGGTAGCTTATTTTTTCTGTTAGGGGATTAAGAGTGGGGATAATTCGTATCATGCCGTAGCTACCTAGTTTTAGCAAGATTGCTGCAAGTACTATTGAGCCGGCAATTGGGGCTTCTACATGGGCTTTGGGAAGTCATAGGTGTAGTCCGTATAGAGGTATTTTTACTATAAAGGCTATCATGCACCCTAGTCATATAATATTATTAGTTCAGGATGTTAGTAATTCTTTAGTATTAGTTGTTATTGTTAGGATATTTAAGGTTCCTAAGTTGTTAGAGTGATAGAGGAGTGTAATAAGTAATGGGAGTGATCCAGTTAATGTATAGAATAGAAAGTACGAGCCGGCGTTGAGGCGCTCTGGCTGGTAACCTCAGCGGGTAATAATAATTAGAGTTGGGATTAGAGTGGTTTCGAATAAAATATAGAATAAAATTAGTTCTGTGGCTGCAAATGTTATAATTAAGGAAATTTGTAGAATAATTAGTATTGAGATATATAGTTTTTTTCGGGGGAAGGAGTTGTTATAAATATGTTGTTGTGTTGCTAAGAATATTAGTGGCAGTAGTCAGGCTGTTAAAGCTAAAAGTGGTGATGTTAATGGGTCTGAGAAGAAAGTTAGTGATAGATTGCATGGGTTGTTGGGCATGTATAGGATTGTAAGGGCTAGGGCGCTAATTGATAGGCTGCAGATTATTATATTGATTCATATTATATGGCTTTTTGATAGATATGCTGTTAGGATTAGTATGATCGTTGGTAGGATGATTTTTAGCATTGAAGTAGATTTAAGTTTTGTACGTAATCTAAGCCATATAAATTGGAGATTAAAATTAATAAAGCTAAACCTACTGCAGCTTCACATGCGGCTATTACTAGTAAAGTAACAGGTAGTATATATGTTAATATTAGGTGTATATTTAAGGTTATGGCTGTTATTATAATAAATAGTGACAGTATTATACCTTCTAAACATAGTAGGGAGGATATCAGATGGGATCGGTAAATCAATAATCCTAGTAGAGATAGGGAGTATGCCAGTGTGGTGTTAATATAGATAAAAGGCATTTTGGTATATATGGTTTACCATAATTTAATGAGTCGAAATCACTTGTTTTATTTAAACTACATACCAAATCAACTCAGTCTAACCCCTTTTGGGTTCACTCGTAGGCTAGTCCTAGTGCTAGGACAGTAAGTAGGGTGAGGACTGTGTTAGTTATTAGTATTAGGTTATCTGTTTGGATAGCTCATGGTAGGGGTAGGAGTAGGGCAATTTCTAGGTCAAATAGAAGAAATGTAATAGCTACTAGGAAAAATTTTATAGAAAAGGGTAGGTGGGCGGAAGTTGTAGGGTCAAATCCGCATTCATAGGGGTTATGTTTTTCTGTATATTTATTTAATTGTGGTACTCAGAATGTAATAGTAATTAGTAGTAGAGCTAGCAAGGTGTTGATTATTAGGGTTAATATTAAGTTAATTATTCTCTCTCGGGTTTATCGAGGCTTATTAATTGGAAGTTAATTGTACTGTTTATACTAAGAGAATAGGATCCTCATCAGTAGATAGAGATATAGAGGAATAGTCATACCACATCTACAAAATGTCAGTATCATGCGGCGGCCTCAAAGCCAAAATGGTGGTTAGGTGTAAAGTGGCATAGTTGCTGGCGAATATAGCATGTGGCAAGGAAGGTGGTTCCGATAATAACATGAAGGCCATGGAAGCCTGTGGCCATAAAGAATGTAGAGCCGTAAATTCCATCAGAGATGGTAAAGGGTGTTTCAGAATACTCTGATATTTGAAGGTAGGTGAAGTAGATTCCTAGTGCAATAGTTAAGGATAATGCTTGGGTTGAATTTTCTTGGTCAGCTTCTATTAGGCTATGATGTGCTCAGGTAATTGTAACTCCTGATGCGAGTAAGACGGCTGTATTTAGAAGTGGTACTTCTATTGGGTTTAGGGGTAAGATGCCTGTGGGGGGTCAGTGTCCTCCTGTTTGGGGGGTTGGAGCTAGGCTTGAGTGGTAGAATGCCCAGAAAAACCCAGCGAAGAAGAAAACCTCTGAAACAATAAACAGAACTATCCCGTACCGAAGGCCTTTTTGAACGGGTGAAGTGTGGTGGCCCTGATATGTACTTTCTCGCACCACGTCGCGTCATCATTGAGATATTGTTATTGCACTGGCTAATAAGCCTGCATTAAGTAGGGTAGTATAGTAGAAATGGAATCATATAATTAGGCCGGAGGTTAGTAGGAAAGCTGATAGAGCTCCTGTTAATGGTCAAGGGCTTGGGTTTACTATATGATAAGCATGTGTTTGGTGTGTCATTATAGGCAGTTGGGTAGGGGATTGTTATGAATTATTGTGTAAGTAAAGACTAACTAGGAGTGTAAATACATAGGCTTKAATTAGAGCTACACCTAGCTCTAGGGTAATTAATAGAATGATGACGATAATGGTGATTACGGAGGATGAGAGGTAAATAGAAAGAAGGGTTAAAGTAGTGTCTCCTAGTAGGTGCATTAATAGATGGCCTGCTGTGATGTTGGCTGTTAATCGTACGGCTAGTGCTATTGGTTGGATGAAAAGGCTGATAGTTTCGATAATAATAAGTATAGGGATAAGTAGGGTAGGTGTTCCTTGGGGTAAGAAATGAGCAAGGGTTGCTTTTGTTTTAAATCGAAGTCCTGTAAGTACGGTTGCTATTCACAGGGGAATTGCCATGCCTAGGTTTATTGATAGTTGCGTAGTGGGTGTGAATGTATAGGGTATAATTCCGAGAAGGTTATTTAGGGTAATAAAGGTGATTAGAGTTAAAAGTATGAGGGACCAGGCTTGTCCTTTGGTGGTGTGGTTTATCATTATTTGTTTTAGCATAAGTTGGATTAGTCATTGTTGAAGGGAGGAAAATCGGTTGTTGTTTAGGTTGTTAGAGGGTGTGATTAGTATAGTAGGGAATAAGATAAATAGTGTTGCCAGGGGGACTCCTAAGATTATTGGCATATTGAAAGAGGCGAATAGATTTTGGTTCATTTTAGTTCTCAGGTTGTTTTTTGGTTCTGTATTTTAGTTAGTTTTGATAGTGTGGTAGTGTGGAAAGTAAAGTTTAGTATTTTTAGTTGTATAGCATAAAATAGGGTTAAAATTATTGATAAAGTCACCATTGGTCATGGTGAGATATCTAGCTGAGGCATTCACTGTAGAGAGAAGTTCTCCCCGTCTTTAACTTAAAAGGTTAATGCCAAGTAGCTTTACAGTGATACAATGTATAAGTATGAAGCCCATACTTCAAAATCTTGGAAGTAGATAAACTCTAGAACAATGGGTATAAAGCTATGGTTTGACCCGCAAATTTCCGAGCATTGTCCGTAAAATAACCCTGGTCGTATTGAGGCTAGTATGGCTTGGTTTAATCGGCCTGGGATTGCATCTGCTTTAACGCCTAATGATGGGACGGCTCATGAGTGTAGTACATCTTGTGATGAGATTAGTATACGGATGTCTGCTTCTATTGGTAAGGTTGTTCGATTATCTACTTCAAGAAGTCGGAATTCGCCTGGTTGGAGATAGTAGGTTGGTATAATGTAAGAGTCAAAGAATAGGTCTTCATAGTCCGAGTATTCATAGCTTCAATATCATTGGTGGCCAATTGCTTTTAGGGTTAAGTAGGGTTTATTGAATTCATCTGTTATATATAAAATGCGCAGGGATGGAAGGGCAATTATAATAAGAATAATTGCGGGTAGAATAGTTCAGATTATTTCGATTTCTTGGGCATTTATAGTGCTGGTGTGGGTTAGTTTTGTAGTAAGCATTAAAGAGATAATGTATAGGACTAATGAACTAATTAGGAAAATAATTATAAGCGTGTGGTCGTGGAAGGCAATTAGTTCTTCTATAATGGGGGATGTAGCGTTTTGTAGGCCTAGTTGAGCTGGTGTTGCCACTAAGATATATAGGTTTTGGCCTATAATTTAACTTTGACAAAGTTATGTAATTGTTTTACTAATATCTTATAGAAAAAGTCATAGGGTCTATGGAATTGGCTTGAAACCAATTTTTGGGGGTTCAAATCCTTCCTTTTTCGTTTAGGAGTTTTACGTAGGTAGCTTCTTCAAATGTGTGATAGGGAGGGGGACAGCCATACAATCACTCTAGATTAGTAATCATTTGTTCAATAGTTCGAACTTTTCGTTTTGAAGAAAAGGCTTCTCAAATTATAAAAATTATTAGAATAACTGCTGTTAGTGAAATAAATGAGCCTACGGATGAGATAATATTTCATGCAGTGTAGGCATCTGGATAATCTGAGTACCGCCGAGGTATTCCGGATAAGCCGAGAAAGTGTTGTGGAAAGAAGGTTATATTTACACCTACAAATATAATGGTAAAATGGATTTTAGCATAAGTTTGGTCAAGTGTATAGCCTGAGAATAATGGGAATCAGTGGATAAAGCCTCCTATAATGGCAAATACTGCCCCTATTGATAAGACGTAATGGAAATGGGCTACTACGTAGTATGTGTCGTGTAGGACAATATCTAATGATGAGTTAGCTAACACAATTCCTGTTAATCCACCTACAGTAAAAAGAAAAATAAAACCTAGGGCTCATAGTATTGCAGGAGATCACTTGATATTGCCTCCATGTAGGGTAGCTAATCAGCTAAATACTTTAACTCCAGTGGGGATAGCAATAATTATGGTAGCTGATGTAAAATACGCGCGTGTATCTACATCTATTCCTACTGTAAATATATGGTGGGCTCATACGATAAAGCCTAGGAAGCCAATAGATATTATAGCTCAAACTATCCCTATATACCCAAATGGTTCTTTTTTGTTAGAGTAGTATGTTACAATGTGCGAAATTATCCCGAACCCTGGTAAAATAAGGATATAAACCTCTGGGTGACCAAAAAATCAAAATAAGTGTTGATATAGAATGGGGTCACCACCACCAGCAGGGTCAAAGAAAGTAGTATTAAGGTTGCGGTCGGTTAATAGTATAGTAATTCCAGCAGCTAGGACTGGGAGAGAAAGAAGTAGAAGGACTGCTGTAATAAGCACGGATCATACAAAGAGGGGTGTTTGATACTGTGTTGTGGCCGGTGGTTTTATATTAATAATTGTTGTAATAAAGTTAATAGCTCCTAGAATAGAGGAAATGCCTGCTAGGTGCAGTGAAAAGATAGTTAGATCTACAGAGGCTCCGGGGTGTGATATATTTCCTGCCAGGGGAGGGTAGACTGTCCAGCCAGTTCCGACACCAGCCTCTAGGGTTGAGGAGGCAAGTAGGAGAAGAAGGGATGGGGGGAGGAGTCAGAAGCTTATGTTATTTATACGAGGAAATGCTATATCGGGGGCGCCGATTATTAGGGGCACTAATCAATTCCCAAAGCCACCAATTATGATTGGTATAACCATGAAGAAAATTATGATGAATGCGTGAGAGGTAACAATAACATTGTAAACATGGTCGTCTTCTATTAGGCTTCCTGGTTGGCCCAGCTCAGCTCGAATTAGAAGACTTAGGGCTGTTCCTGTTGCCCCAGCTCATGCACCGAATATTAAATATAGTGTACCAATATCTTTATGGTTAGTTGAAAATAGTCAGCGATTTATGAACATAGGTAGTAGGTAAAATGGCTGAGTAAGCATTAGACTGTAAATCTAAAGACAGAGGAGTGACCCTCTTTTTGCCAGTCCTGAGGTGAACTGTCATGTTGAACTGCAAATTCAAAGAAGCAGCTTTAATGCTGCCGGGGCTTCTCCCGCCTTTTTTTCCCTAAAGGCGGGAGAAGTAGATTGAAGCCAGTTGATTAGGTTATTTAGCTGTTAACTAAATTTTTGTGGGTTGAAGTCCCATCAGTCTAGGGAGGGCTTAGCTTAATTAAAGTAATTGATTTGCGTTCAGTTGATGCAAAATAAGGTTTGCAGTCCTTAGAGTATAGTCCAGAAATTAAGTGGAACTTACTTACTAAGGGCTTTGAAGGCCCTTGGTCTTATTAACCTAAATTTCTAGGTTATAAGCATTAGTGGTGTGATTGGTAATAGAAGGGAGGAGAAGGTTATTAGAGGGGATAGAAGTGGTGTTGGTTTTATATATTTTAGTTGTCAGCTAATTTTTGTGTTGTTGGATGTGGGAAATATTGTTATTGAAATTGAGTATGTTAGGCGTATGTAGAAATATAGGTTTATTAGTGTGAGTATAGTTATGGTAAGGGGGAAAATAAGGCTGTTGTTTTTTGTAATTTCTTGTATGATAGCTCATTTGGGGGAGAAGCCTGTTAGTGGGGGGAGGCCTCCTAGGGATATTATTATTATTGGAATTATTGGTATTATCCATGTGAGTTTATTTCAAGTATGGGATAGTGATAGGGTTGTTGTGTTTGAGTTTAAGTAGAAGGTTGTAAGTGTGGAAATTGTTAGGAGGATATAGATAAGTAAACTTAAGGTGGTAATGTTTGGGTTATAGTATAGTACAGCTATTATTCATCCTATGTGGGTAATTGAGGAGTAGGCTAGAATTTTGCGTAGTTGTGTTTGGTTCAGTCCTCCTCAGCTGCCAGCTATAATAGATATAAGTGAGATTATTAGTAGGATGTTTGAGTTGATGGATGGGAAAATTTGAATGATAATTGATATGGGGGCTAGTTTTTGTCATGTAAGGATAAGTATAGTAGGAATTAGGGGAATGCCTTGGGTTACTTCTGGTAGTCAGAAGTGAAGGGGTGCTATTCCTAGTTTTAGTACGAGGGCAATTAGTATTATTGTAGATAAGATTTGATTAGATGGTGGATTAATTGTTCATTGTCCGTAGAGTAAGTTATTGAGGAAAATAGTTATTAGAAGGATTATGGATGCGGATGCTTGTGTTAGGAAATATTTAGTGGATGCTTCTGTGGAGCGAGGGCTTATGTTTTTAGCGAGTATGGGTACGATGGCTAATATATTTAGTTCTAAGCCTACCCATACTAGGAATCAGTGTGAGCTTAGAGTTGTGACTATAGTTCCTATTAGAATAGTCAGGGAGATAATTAGGTGGGCTAAGGGGTTAATATTAGTACGGGAAGGATTGGACCAACATTTTCGGGGTATGGGCCCGATAGCTTATTTAGCTGACCTTACTGTTTAGAGTATAGTGTAATAGGTAGCACGGAGGATTTTGAGTTCTTAGGAATAGGTTCGAGTCCTATAATTCTAGAAATAAGAGGATTTAAACCTCTATAATTTACTCTATCAAAGTAATTCTTTTGTCAGACATATTTCTTATGTTTGGGGTGGGATACCGGATAGTAGTATAGGCATTGAAATATATCATATGCATAGTGCTAGTGTAAGTGGTAGAAATTTTTTTCATAGGAGATACATTAGTTGGTCGTAGCGAAAACGAGGGTATGCTGTGCGAATTCATAGAAATAGGATAGTTAGTAGAAGTGTTTTAGTTATGAAGTTTATAGTGTAAAGTTCTGTTGTGAGTATATTGTAGGGTGTTGCTGTAAAGATGGTGGTAGTTAGAGCGTTTATTATAATAATATTTATATACTCTGCTATGAAAAATAGGGCGAATGAACCTGCGGCATATTCAATATTAAAGCCTGAGACTAGTTCTGATTCACCTTCTGTTAGATCAAAGGGGGCCCGATTGGTTTCTGCTAGTGTGGAAATAAATCATATTATGGTTAGGGGTCATGATGGTAGTAGAAGTCAGGATTGTTCTTGTGTTGTAATTAGTGAGTGTAGGTTAAAGGAGCCGCTTATTAGTAGTGTTGATAATAGAATAATGGCTAGGGTGACTTCGTATGAAATGGTCTGGGCTACGGCTCGTAGTGCGCCAATTAATGCGTAATTTGAGTTGGATGCTCATCCGGACCATAGAATTGAGTAAACAGCTAGGCTTGATGTTGCCAGTACAAATAAAAGACCTAGATTGAAGTTGATAAGGGAGTACGGTATAGGGAGGGGGGTTCATAGGAGAAGGGCAATGGTTAGGGCTAGGGTTGGGGCGGCTATATATAGGGTTGTAGTGGATACACTGGGTAGTAGAGGTTCTTTTGTAAAGAGTTTTATTGCGTCGGCGATTGGTTGGAGTACTCCATATGGGCCTACAGTGTTGGGGCCTTTGCGGAGTTGTATATAGCCTAAGATTTTTCGTTCTATAAGTGTTAAGAATGCTATAGCAATTAGGGCTGGGGTAATTAGTAGGAGTAGGTTAATTGTAAACATATTGTTAAGAAGAGGAGTTGAACCTCTGATTATAAAGTTTTAAGTTTTATGCAGTTACCGGGCTCTGCCATCTTAACAAGCCCTGTTTTTGGGGTATGTGTGTTAATTTATAAGGTTAAGATATTAGTCATCTGGTATTGTGAGGGCGCTTTGTGAAGTGGGCCCTATTTCTCTTGTCCTTTCGTACTAGGAGAGATCTTTAATAGATAGAAACCGACCTGGATTTCTCCGGTCTGAACTCAGATCACGTAAGACTTTAATCGTTGAACAAACGAACCTTTAATAGCGGCTGCACCATTGGGGTGTCTTGATCCAACATCGAGGTCGTAAACCCTATTGTCGATATGGACTCTAAAATAGGATTGCGCTGTTATCCCTAGGGTAACTTAGTCCGTTGATCAAGTTATTGGGTCAATGAGTGTAGTTTACTTAGACTAGTTAGGTCATAGTTTGTGTTTTCGGAGGTTGTGCTGTACTCCGAGGTCACCCCAACCGAAATTTATAATACATTAATGGAGTGTTAATGCCTGTTGGTTTTTAATGTGTTAATTTGTATTATTAAATTGAAGCTCCATAGGGTCTTCTCGTCTTATTTATGCATATCCGCCTCTTCACGGATAGGTCAATTTCACTGATTAAAAGTAAGAGACAGTTAAACCCTCGTGTTGCCGTTCATACAAGTCCCTATTTAGAGAACAAGTGATTATGCTACCTTTGCACGGTCAGGGTACCGCGGCCGTTAAACATGTGTCACTGGGCAGGCAGTGCCTCTAATACTGATAATGCTAGAGGTGATGTTTTTGGTAAACAGGCGGGGTAAAGTTTGCCGAGTTCCTTTTACTTTTTTTAATCTTTCCCGGGTGCATGCCTGTGTTGGGTTAACAGTTTAGTTAATGAGTTATTAAGTTGTGGGTTATGGTGATTGGGCTGTTAACTAGCAGTAGTTGTTTCGGTCTGTAATAAGCTTATGCAGGGAGAATAATTTCATGTTACTTATATTAACATTATTTCTTCTATTGGATAATAGATTGGTCCAATGTGTTTTAGGAGTTCAGTGGGATTAGTGGAATTAGAGGGTAATTGGATATTGAGCTTGAACGCTTTCTTAATTGATGGCTGCTTTTAAGCCAACTATAGTAGTAGGACGTTTTACTCACTATGGTAAGGTTTTTTCCTAGAGTCTAAAGAGCTGTCCCTCTTTAGATTAACGGTTAAATTTACGGGGAGATTAAATGGTTCTGTAAGTAAATTTAAGGTTGAACTAAGATTCTGTCTTGGACAACCAGCTATCACCAGGCTCGATAGGTTTGTCGCCGCTACCCATAGATTTTCCCACTATTTTGCTACATAGATGGGTGTGCTCTTTTAGCTATCTTTGGGTAGCTCGTCTGGTTTCGGGGGGCTTTATTTAAATTCTTTGTATAAAGTTATTTCTAGTTAATTCATTATGCACAAGGTAAAAGGGTTTGTCTTTGCTTTTTTATGCTTTGTTAGGGTTTTTCTTTCCCTTACGGTACTTTATCTATTGCGCTCGGATATAATTTCTATCACCTATACTTTTATAGTGGGTAAATGGTTTGGTTATTAAGTTTAGATATTAATGTAGATAAGTTGCTTGGGCTAGAGTTAGCTCAAAGTGATCAGTTGTTGCGAGATCTTCCGGGTGTAGGCCGGATGCTTTAATTTAAGCTACACTTTGATTCGTCCAAGTGCACTTTCCAGTACACTTACCGTGTTACGACTTATCCCCTCTACATCAATATGAAGTGGCTTAAATTGTTAATATACTTCTCTATATGGTGGTTGAGGAGGGTGACGGGCGGTGTGTGCGTGCTTAATGGCCTTGCTTCAGTCAAGCTCTCTATTCTTGATTTACTGCTAAATCCACCTTGGGCCTTTAAATTTCATAAAGGCTGTCGTGTAGTTTTTCTAGGTTAGAAAATGTAGCCCATTTCTTTCCACTTCATTGGCTGCACCTTGACCTAACGTTTTTATGGTAATACTTCTGCTTACTTTACGATCTTTAGGGAGTTTGCTGAGGATGGCGGTATACAGGCTGAGGGCAAGAGGTGGTAAGGTCTATCGGGGTATATCGATTACAGAACAGGCTCCTCTAGACGGATATAAAGCACCGCCAGGTCCTTTGAGTTTTAAGCTATTGCTTGTAGTGTTCTGGCGAATAGTTTTGTTGGTGGAATTATTGGGGTTTAAGGCTAAGCATAGTGGGGTATCTAATCCCAGTTTGTATCTTAGCTATAGTGTATTCAGGAGCATTAAAGCCACTTTCGTAGAGTATTTCACTATAACCGGAGTTTTCTACAACTTAGTTATAGGTTAGCTTTATTGAGGGTGGGATCTTAAACACTCTTTACGCCGGGTTTTATTAACTCGAGTTAATCGTATGGCCGCGGTGGCTGGCACGAAATTGACCAACTCTATTATCAGTGTAGCTTAGTTAAACTTTCGTTTATTGCTAAAAGTTTGTCACTGCTGTTTCCCGTGGGGGTGTGGCTGAGCAAAGTGTTTTGAGCTGCATGTATGCGTGCTTGATACTTGCTCCCCATGTTTTGGTTTTCTAGGGGGCATTCTCACAGGACGGCGGATGCTTGCATGTGTAATCTCACTGAGGGCTAATAGAAAGGCTAGGACCAAACCTGTGTGTTTATGGGGCAGTGATTACCCGTCTAGACATTTTCAGTGTCTTGCTTTGAGTATTAAGCTACATTAAC